GCTAGTGACTATATTGATGCTAGTGGCGATATTGATGCTAGTGACGGTGACCTTGATTGGAAGCTGTCGTGGCTAAAGGTTCTAAGTAACGAGGCGAAGGATGAGGTCACTTTGGATATGCTGCCGGAAATAGACCGATTTTATATCACCCTTCAATTCGAATTAGCAAAAGCAATGTCTCCTTGCATAATATGGATTCCAGACATTCATGATCTGGATATGAATGAGTCGAAGGACTTATCCCTCGGTCTATTAGCGAACTATCTCTCCAGGGATTGTGAAAGATGTTCTACTAGAAATATTCTTGTTATTGCTTCGACTCATATTCCCCAAAAAGTAGATCCCGCTCTAATAGCCCCGGATAGATTCAATACATGTATTAAGATACGAAGGCTTCTTATTCCACAACAACGAAAGCGCTTTTTCACTCTTTCATATACTAAGGGATTTCACTTGGAAAAGAAAATGTTCCATACTAATCGATTCGGGTCCACAGCCATGGGTCCCAATGCACGAGATCTTGCAGCACTTGCCAATGAGGCCCTATCAATTAGTATTACACAGAAGAAATCAATTCTAGACACTAATACAATTAGATTAGCTCTTCATAGACAAACTTGGGATTTGCGAGCCCATGTAATACCGGTTCAGGATCACGGGATCCTTTTCTATCAGATAGGAAGGGCTGTTGCACAAAAAGTACTTCTAGGTAATTGCCTCATAGATCCTATATCTATCTATATAAAGAAGCAATTGTGTGACGAAGGGGATCCTTATTTGTACAAATGGTACTTCGAACTTGGAACGAGCATGAAGAAATTAACGATACTTCTTTATCTTTTGAGTTGTTCTGCCGGATCGGTCGCTCAAGACCTTTGGTCTCTACCCGGACCCGATGAAAAAAATAGGATCGCTTCTTATCGGTTCGTTGAGAATGATTCTGATCTAGTTCATGGCCTAGTAGAAATAGAAGGCGCTCTGATGGTATACTCGCGGACAGAAAGAGATTACAGTCAGTTTGATAATGATCGAGTGACATTCCTTCTTCGGCCCGAACCAAGGAATCCCTTATATATGATACAAAATGGATCTCGTTCTATCGTTGATCAGAGATTTCTCTATCAAAAATACGAATCGGAGGTTGAAGAAGGGGAAATAGAGGAGGATTTCTTCGATCACATAGATTGGGCTCCTAGAATATGGCGCCCTTGGGGCTTTCTATTTGATTGTATCGAAAGGCCCGATGATTTGGGATTTCCCTATTGGGCCGGGCGGGGGCTCATTGATGATGAGGAGGATGAGCTTCAAGAGAAGGATGAGCTTCAAGAGAAGGATGAGCTTCAAGAGAAGGATTCGGAGTTCTTGCAGAGTGGAACCATGCAGTACCAGGCACGAGCTAGATCTTCCAAAGAACAAGGCTTTTTTCGAATAAGCCGATTCATTTGGGACCCCCCGGATCCACTCTTTTTCCTATTCCAAGATGAGCCCTCTGTCTCTGTGTTTTTACATCGAGAATTCTTTGCAGATGAAGATGAAGAGATGTTAAAGGGGCTTATTGTTTTTATTTCCCAAGATCCTATTACATCTCTATCTCAAAGCTGGTTTATCAAGAATAGGAAAGAAAAGCACTTCGAATTCTTGATTCATCGCCAGAGATGGCTTAGAGCCAATAGTTCATTTGGATTTTCCCGTTCTAATACTCCATCTGAGAGTTATCAGTATTTATCAAATCTGTTCCTATCTAACGGAAGGCTATTGGATCAAATGGCAAAGACATTGTTGAGAAAAAGATGGCTTTTCCCGGATGAAATGAAAATTGGATTCATGTAACAGGAGAAGGGTTTCCCATTACTTAGCCGGAAAGATATGTGGTCATGAAATAGGGATTAAGTGGAACGGAATTGACTGGGCGGTAGAGTCGCGGAAACACCTCTTTCTTCCATGGACCTTAGCTCCATGGAAGAATATGCTACTGCTGAAACATGGAAGAATTGAAATCTTAGATCAAAACACTATGTATGGATGGTATGAACTGCCTAAACAAGAATTCTTGAACAGCGAACAACCAGAGCTATTACTCACTACATCAAAAAATTTCCATTAATGAAAGATGTAAATCCATTGGAAAATCAAAAATACGCATGTCGGATGAAATGGTTTTTGCTATCTGCTCCAATAACGAATCATTGGTTTAACTGAATAACTAAATAAAATAGATAGACCTTTCTCTTCGTCTCAGGTCGATGGATCTTCCCGATTGGAAGATCCCCTATATGGATAATAGACATTCCAGTTGACCGAGCCTAATTCTAATTGTTTTTGTTTCGAAGCAAAGATATCCACGAGGCGGTTCGCCCTATTCAGATATTCCCGACCGAGAAGTACTGGATTCTCTTTCGGATAGGTCCTGAAAGGAGAAGGAAAGCTGGAATGCCACCAGGCGTCTATTATTGAATTCACCCGACCCGATAGTACCCATTTTGGGAACGTCCAGTGCCAA